AAGAATATTTTGTTAAGCATTTGGTTTTTACTCAAAAAAAATTAATAAAAGGATGAGATCAATTCAGAAGTACTTATTTGATTATTAATATCATAATTATATATACATGATATTAATATTCTTAGAACAGACAGAATTTCATTGGTCTAATTCTGGACCGTACAATCGATTTTGCCTTTCATTATCATAAAAAAAATATCAAGATAAATAAAACTTTTATGGTCCTTAGATTTATTTAAAGCCCCGGAGGAGCCGTATGAGGTGAAAATCTCATGTACGGTTCTGTAATAGCGATGAAAACAGTGATGTTTTTACCGACTATGATTATCTAACAGTTCAAGTACAGTTGATATAGTTGAAACACAGTCAAAATATGGGCTTTGGGGATGGAATTTATGGCGTCAACCTATAGGATTTATCATTTTTTTAATTTCTTCTTTAGCAGAATGCGAAAGATTACCTTTTGATTTACCAGAAGCCGAAGAAGAATTAGTAGCAGGCTACCAAACTGAATATTCAGGTATCAAATTTGGTTTGTTTTATGTTGCTTCTTATCTAAATCTATTAGTTTCTTCATTATTTGTAACAGTTCTTTACTTGGGCGGTTGGAATCTATCTATTCCATACATATTTGTTCCTGAACTTTTTGAAATAAATATAACGGGTGGGATTTTTCAAATGATAATTGATATTTTTATTACATTAGCCAAAACATATTTGTTCTTATTCATTTCGATCGCAACAAGATGGACTTTACCTAGATTAAGAATGGACCAACTATTAAATCTTGGATGGAAATTTCTTTTACCCATTTCTCTAGGGAATCTATTATTAACAACTTCATTTCAGCTCCTTTCACTCTAAGGGAGTATAAAAGAGTACAAGATTGAATATTGAATTTCCTATATTGAGACTATATTGAAATTGAATTTTCAATTAATGAATTCAAACAAGAGAAAGAAACAAACATAAAAAGATTCATATAATATATATTCACAATATGTTCCCTATGATAACTGGGTTCATGAATTATGGTCAACAAACCGTACGAGCTGCAAGATATATTGGTCAAGGTTTCATGATTACTTTGTCCCACGCAAATCGTTTACCCGTAACTATTCAATATCCTTATGAAAAATTAATAACATCAGAACGTTTCCGTGGTCGAATTCATTTTGAATTTGATAAATGTATTGCTTGTGAAGTATGTGTTCGTGTATGTCCTATTAATCTCCCTGTTGTTGATTGGAAATTCGAAAATGATATTCGAAAAAAACGATTATTTAATTACAGTATTGATTTTGGAATTTGTATATTTTGTGGTAATTGTGTTGAGTATTGTCCGACAAATTGTTTATCCATGACTGAAGAATATGAACTTTCTACTTATGATCGTCATGAATTAAATTATAATCAAATTGCTTTGGGTCGTTTACCGATGCCAGTATTTGATGATTATACAATTCGAACAATTTTGAATTCGCCCAAAAAATAAAATAACAACTGAATGAGGAAACTCTCTTTCTTTTTCTTTTTATTAAAGATAATTTTCAATTAAAATTACTAATGATTAAGTTTTCATATTTAATATAAAGATAAAGAAATCAAAAATATATTCATCATTTCTTCGAAATAAATATAAAATAGATCGATTCCCACAAAAAATTTTTGGATAAAAATGAGATTGGTCTCATAACTGTACCTAATATCAATTATCAATTCATATTTCTTAATTGAATTCAGAATGCATCATAAAAAAAATTTTCCTTGTAGAGTCAATAAAATCATGAAAAATATTTTTCTTTATTTACCTTGTATTTGAATATAATGGATTTACCAGGACCAATACACGATTTTATTTTAGTTTTTCTGGGATCAGGTCTTATAGTAGGAAGTTTAGGAGTGGTATTATTTAGCAACTCAATGTATTCTGCTTTTTCATTAGGATTGGTTCTTTTTTGTGTATCTTTATTATATATTTCATCAAACTCCCATTTTGTAGCTGCGGCACAACTTCTTATTTATGTGGGAGCTATAAATGTTTTAATCATATTTGCTGTGATGTTCATGAACAATTCAGAATATTACAAGAATTTCAATATTTTAACCTTTCGGAATGGAATTACTTCCTTGGTTTGTATAAGTATTTTTTTTTCACTAGTGACTATTACTTTAGATACGTCATGGTATAGTATTATTTGGACTACTAGATCAAATCATATTATAGAGCAAGAGTTAATAAATAATAGCCAACAAATTGGAATTCATTTATCAACAGATTTTTTCCTTCCGTTTGAACTCATTTCAATTATTCTTTTAGTTTCTTTGATAGGTGCAATTGCTATGGCTCGTCAATAATAAATCTTTAGAGTGAACAAAAAAAATCAATCAAAAGTTAACTTTTTAATGTTTTATTATACTTTCTTATTTCGTTTAAATTCTATTTTTCTTTGTTCTAGTTAATTCAATGAGTTGAATGAAGAATTTTTGTTGATATTAAAATGAATCAAATTTAATAAGGAGTTGGTCCATGATGCTAGAACATGTACTTGTTTTGAGTGCCTATTTATTTTCTATAGGTATTTATGGATTGATTACGAGTCGGAATATGGTTAGAGCACTTATGTGTCTTGAACTTATACTTAATGCAGTTAATATAAATTTTGTAACATTTTCTGACTTTTTTGATAGTCGCCAATTAAAGGGAAATATTTTCTCAATTTTTGTCATAGCTATTGCAGCTGCTGAAGCTGCTATTGGACTAGCTATTGTTGCTTCAATTTATCGTAACAGAAAATCAACTTGTATCAATCAATCAAATTTATTGAATAAGTAGTTTTTCTTTATCATAGAAATTATAATATTTCTAAATTATCACTTTGAATTTACACTCTGATATGACAGATAATTGGATTATCCTATCCCTTACCTAAAAACTAAGAAATCAAATCAAAGTACCATAGAGCTTTCCCATAACTCTATCCAAAATTAGAAAATTAGATTAATTATCAAAATTCTGATAAATCATTGATTCGTCTAGTGTATAAATATTTAAGTAATTTAAAAATGAACTAGACCGAAATTTGATGATATTAAAAAAAATTAATAGATCCAATGTCACATTCAGTAAAGATTTATGATACATGTATAGGGTGTACTCAATGTGTCAGAGCTTGCCCCACAGATGTATTAGAAATGATACCTTGGGACGGTTGTAAAGCTAAACAAATTGCTTCTGCTCCAAGAACAGAGGATTGTGTCGGTTGTAAGAGATGTGAATCCGCTTGTCCAACAGATTTCTTAAGCGTTCGAGTTTATTTATGGCATGAAACAACTCGAAGCATGGGTCTAGCTTATTGATACATTCTAGAACAAATTTCATTTTTATATATTTATTATATATTTAATTAATACATTTGATTTTTTTTTACTGACAAAAACCCATATTCAAAAGTCAAGTACAAATGATTTCTTTGTACTTGACTTTTGAATATGGGTTTTTCTGGTCCAAATGTATCTTGTCTTTACTACGAATGATTTTCCTTGGTTAACAATAATTGTTGTTCTTCCAATATTGGCGGGTTCCTTCATTTTCTTTCTACCCCAGAGAGGGAATAAAACAATTAGGTGGTATACTATATGTGTATGTATATTAGAGCTTCTTCTAACGACCTATGGATTCTGTTATTATTTTAAATTTGATGATCCTTTAATCCAATTAGCAGAGGATTATCAATGGATTCATTTTTTTGATTTTGACTGGAGATTAGGAATCGATGGACTTTCTATAGGACCTATTTTACTGACTGGATTTATTACTACTTTAGCTACGTTAGCGGCTTGGCCAGTTACTCGAGATTCCAGATTCTTTCATTTCTTGATGTTAGCAATGTATAGTGGTCAAATAGGATTATTTTCGGCTCGAGACATTTTACTTTTTTTTATCATGTGGGAGTTAGAATTAATTCCTGTTTATTTACTTCTATCTATGTGGGGGGGAAAGAAACGTCTTTATTCAGCTACAAAGTTTATTTTATATACTGCGGGAAGTTCCATTTTTCTATTAATAGGAGTTCTGGGGGTTGGTTTATATGGTTCCAATCAACCAACATTAAATTTTGAAACATCAGCTAATCAATCGTATCCTATCGCACTAGAAATTATATTCTATATTGGATTTTTTATTGCATTCGCTGTTAAATTACCAATTCTACCTTTACATACATGGTTGCCAGACACTCACGGAGAGGCACATTACAGTACTTGTATGCTTCTAGCCGGAATATTATTAAAAATGGGAGCATATGGCTTGGTTCGTATCAATATGGAATTATTACCCCACGCTCATTCTCTATTTTCTCCTTTCTTGGTGATAGTCGGTACATTACAAATAATCTATGCAGCCTCAACATCTCCCGGTCAACGTAATTTAAAAAAAAGAATAGCATATTCGTCTGTATCTCATATGGGTTTTATAATTATAGGAATTGGATCTATCAATGATATGGGACTCAATGGAGTCATTTTACAAATAATTTCACATGGATTTATTGGAGCTGCACTTTTTTTCTTAGCAGGAACAAGTTATGATCGGATACGTCTTGTTTATCTTGACGAAATGGGTGGACTGGCTATACCGATTCCAAAAATCTTTACAATGTTCAGTATCCTATCAATGGCATCCCTCGCATTACCAGGGATGAGCGGTTTTGTTTCAGAATTGATAGTCTTTTTTGGAATAATTACGAGCCAAAAATATCTTTTAATGGCAAAAATACTAATTACTTTTGTCATGGCAATTGGAATGATATTAACTCCTATTTATTCATTATCTATGATACGTCAAATGTTCTATGGATATAAATTATTTAGTGCTTCAAATTCGTATTTTTTTGATTCTGGACCGCGAGAATTATTTATTTCTATTTCGATTCTTCTACCCGTAATAAGTATTGGTATTTATCCGGATTTTATTATCTCCTTATCCGTTGACAAGGTGGAAGCGATTTTATCTAAGTATTTTTATAGATAGTTTTCCTGAAAAAAAAAAGAAATCCTATCATTTTCTTTTTCAATTAAAAAACGATTCGTTTGACAATGAAACAGAAAAAAGACGTCTTTTTTATTTTTAGATTATTCAGTTTAAGTTCAATAAAAAATTGGATTTTTAACTAGATCTGTTGTTTGGCCTTTATGAGGTTCTCATAAAGGCCAAACAACAGATCTAGTTCTCTCATATTCTCATATATTGTATTCTATAAGATATATGTTTATAATTTATAATATATACATTGTATCATGTTTTTTTTTTTCAATTCGAAGTTAATGTAAATGACCCATAACTATGTAATCCTATTCCTAATAGATTGACCCCAAAATAACATATCCAAATTATAAAAAAACCTACAGAAGACACAATTGCGGAATTGATACTCTCAAAGTTTTGAATTGTTCGAATATGTAAATAAATAGCAAATATGATCCAAGTAATAAAAGCCCAAGTTTCTTTTGGATCCCAATTCCAATAAGATCCCCATGCTTCATTAGCCCATACTGCTCCTGAAAGAATACCTATGGTTAAAAAGATAAAACCTAAACTAATAATACGAGAACTCCAATGATCTAATTGTTCAATCAATTGAAATTTGTAATAATTGAAGGCATTTAGTACAATATTTCCTTTTTCTTTTATGTATTGAATCTCTTCATCAAAATAAAAAGACTCATTTAATAATAAGAGATTTTTAGTTTTACCAAAAATATTGAAAATCCTTATGAATTTTCTAAATTGAATAACTAAGAGAGCTACTGATAATAAGGATCCAAATAAAAGAGCTGCATAACCCAATATCATCATACTTACGTGCATCATTAACCATTGGGATTGAAGAGCGGGTACTAATATTACGGATTCATGCATTCCAGTTAAAAGACCTGAAGTAGCAAATCCTTGTGTAAAAATAGCACTTGACATAGTTATTGTACTTAAAGGATTTGCATGTTTTTTCCAGTAGGAAACTATATGAACAAGGGAAAAACTCCATGAAAGGCATATTAAGGATTCATATAAATCACTTAATGGAAAATGCCCTGAAGAAATCCAACGAATAAATAATAATCCTGTTATACATAAAAAAATAGCAATCATGCCCTTTTCTGACGAATCATATAGTTCTATAATTTCATCGATGAATAAAATTATCAAATGAATTATAATTACAATGGAAACGATTGAAAAGGATATATGAGTTAATATATGTTCTAAAGTCAAAAATATCATAACATAAAAATTCTGAAACTTTACTTAAAGTTAAAAAATAGAGTATTATGAAATACTCATGAAAAGTAGTTATTAACTAATTATACCAAATTCATTTATTTGAAATCATATCATGCCGCCACTCGGACTCGAACCGAGATGCTTGCGCACTGCTTCCTAAGAGCAGCGTGTCTACCAATTTCACCATAGCGGCTTGTCAAAAATAATAATAACATATTGATATTCAATAGTCGAGAGGATTGTAGAAGAAATAGAAATCTAATGTTTTTTAAGAACTTAAACTTTCAATTAATGAATAAGAATAATGAATCAAAATTTTTTCATATTCATAGAAATTATGAATATCAATATGAATGCTTCAAGAATTCTCATAAGAATCCTGATGATTCTTTTTTAGTTATCATCTATTAGTTATTTTTTTTGTTTTATTTTAATAGATCCAAAATTGAGTGCTACATTTAACCTATTCAAGAATTTATATAAATTCAATCTTTGCATATCTTTTTGTAACTTTAGATTTAGGGTTTTTAAAACATAAAATAAGGTTTTTGATCGCTAAAAATGAATATCTTTTTTATGTAAAATATCTATCTAAATAGAAAAAACAGTTTTTTATCAAGATTCAATTTCGATTATCAATTATATTCTCTTTTATTAAAGATAGGTGAGTGGATGAGGAAAATTCCCCCTTCCACCACGAAATGATAAAACATGATAAAAAATCAAATTAGACCTTGTTTGGAGTAAAAACAATAAAAGGGATTCGAATCTTGTTTTTTATTTTATTTATTTATCTTTATCTGTTGTACAAAGAAACTTTTTGAATTACCGCTAAAAAGAGATTTAGCTAATGAAAAAGATTTCAATGCTGTCCAATATCCTTTTTTTTTCCAAATATTCTTACGAATATTTTTTTTTGATCTAGAAGTACGCTTCTTTGGAACTGCCATTCAAAATTTAAGAGATTATTCATTTCTATAGTTGGATGTGAAAGACATCTATTTTGATTGTTTGAAATCAAGAGTTCTTTACTCTTTAACTATCTATATATTATCATTATTGATTTGGTTTTCTATATTATACCTCTTCTTCTTTCATAAATATATCTTCATAAATATATAGTAAATATATAGATACATATTGATATATAAGATATATCGAAAGATTGCACAAACTTTTTTACTAGAAAAAATTAATCAAAAAAGGATTTCTTCTGTCTATTTTTATATTTTTTTATAATAAATCAAAGATTTTTTAGTGTAATTATTGATCTTTCTTTGATTTATGAATCTAAACTACCATAATAAATTCAATAAAACAGATTACTTAACTCAAATATTTTGAAGTTACTAAAATTATAGATTTTCTTTTTCAAAATTTCAAAATAAAAAGTAAACTTAAAAAAGTAATAAAAAAAGTAATAAAAAATGGTAAACTTCAAAATTTTGATTTTTTTTGAATAAAAAAAAAGAATTATTCAAAATTTCACAAAATAAAAAAGAAAATGAAAATAGAGAATTCTATTTCAATTTAAATTTCACATATCTTGTCTTGATTTCTTTGCTGTCGACCCTCAAAAAAGAGATCAATGATTAATCATAAATGAAACAATTTTATACTAAATAATAACAAATTCATTATTTTTTATGGAACATATGTATCAATATTCATGGATCATACCTTTTCTTCCACTTCCGGTTACTATTTTAATAGGAGTGGGGCTTATATTGTTTCCAACAGCTACAAAAAATTTTCGCCGTATATGGGCTTTTCCTAGTATTTTATTGTTAAGTATAGTCATGATTTTTTCAACTGAGTTGTCTATTCAGCAAATAAATAGTAATTCTATCTATCAATATGTAGGGTCTTGGACTATCAATAATGATTTTTCTTTCGAGTTAGGCTATTGCATCGATCCACTTACTTGTATTATGTCAATCTTAATAACTACTGTTGGAATTCTGGTTCTTTTTTATAGTGACAATTATATGTTCTATGATCAAGGATATTTGAGATTTTTTGCTTATATGAGTTTTTTCACCACTTCAATGTTAGGATTAGTTACTAGTTCTAATTTGATACAAATTTATATTTTTTGGGAATTAGTTGGACTTTGCTCTTATCTATTAATTGGTTTTTGGTTTACACGACCTAGTGCAGCAAGTGCTTGTCAAAAAGCATTTGTAACTAATCGTGTAGGGGATTTTGGATTATTATTAGGAATTTTAGGTTTTTATTGGATAACAGGTAGTTTTGAATTTCGAGATTTGTTCGAAATATCAAAAAATTTAATTGATAATAATGAGATAAATTCTTTATTTCTTTCTTTATGCTCCTTCTTATTATTCACTGGTGCAGTTGCTAAATCTGCCCAGTTCCCTCTTCATGTATGGTTACCGGACGCTATGGAAGGTCCTACCCCTATCTCAGCTTTGATACATGCGGCTACCATGGTAGCTGCGGGAATTTTTCTTGTAGCCCGACTTCTTCCTCTTTTTATAGTTGTACCTTATATAATGAATATAATCGCTGTTCTAGGCATAATAACACTACTGTTCGGAGCTACTTTAGCTCTTGCTCAAAAAGATGTTAAGAGGGGTTTAGCTTATTCTACAATGTCTCAATTGGGCTATATGATGTTAGCTCTAGGCATGGGGTCTTATCGAGCTGGTTTATTTCATTTGATTACTCATGCGTATTCGAAAGCATTGTTATTTTTAGGATCCGGATCTATTATTCATTCAATGGAAAGTCTTGTTGGATATTCTCCGGAGAAAAGTCAAAATCTAGTTATTATGGGCGGTTTAAAAAAGCATGTGCCCATTACAAAAACTGCTTTTTTATTAGGTACACTTTCTCTTTGTGGTATTCCACCCCTTGCTTGTTTTTGGTCTAAAGATGAAATTCTTCATGATAGTTGGTTATATTCATCGATCTTCGCAATAATAGCTTATTCCACCGCAGGATTAACTGCATTTTATATGTTTAGGATTTATTTACTTATTTTCGAAGGACATTTAAACTTTCATTTTCAAAATTACAGTGGAAAAAAAAGTAGTTCATTCTATTCAATATCTATATGGGGTAAAGAAGGAAAAAAAATTATTAAAAACAATTTGACTTTGTCAAATCTATTTACACTAAATAATAGGGAAAAGTCTTCTCATTTTTTTAAGAAGACGACCTATGGATTTTTTGATAATGTAATAAATGTAATAAATTTCACGCGCCCTTTTATTAGTATTACCCATTCCTTCACTAAAAATATTTTTTTGTATCCCCGTGAATCAGATAATACTATGATATTTCCAATGCTTATATTGGTCCTATTTACTTTGTTTATAGGAGTGATAGGAATTCCTTTAAATCAAGAAAAAATGGATTTTGATTTATTATCAAAATTGTTAACTCCATCTATAAATCTTTTAGAACAAACTTCAAATAATTCTGAGGGTTGGTATCAATTTTTTACAAATGCAACTTTTTCAGTAAGTATAGCTTTTATTGGAATATTTATAGCGTCTTTTTTATATAATCCTTTTTATTCATCTTTAACAAATTTTCACTTAATTAATTCATTTTATAAAAATTATAAAAATAGTTCTCAAGAAATTATTTGGGACAAAATAATCAATTTTATATATGATTGGTCATATAATCGCGGTTACATAGATTACTTTTATGAAATATTTTTTATAAAAAGTATAAGAAAATTAGCTG